ACAGTTCGAACTATCTATGGAGTATTAGGCATAAAAATTTGGATATTTGTAGACGAGGAATAATGGACTTTTATTTGTCTTGCCATTCTATCCAGTGATAGAATAGAACAAAAAATGACAAACTGTTTCATTTTACTTTTCTTATGTTCAATCAAAAATGAGCAATTAAAATTATAATTCTATAGGGTTGAATAAAAATTAGATTGACCTTTTTGGTAGAATTGCTATGCTTAGTGTGTGACTCGTTGCGTTGGTTTTTTCTTTAGAGTTGGTATAAAAAAAAATAGACTGACTACTACTATTACTATGAATTAGTAACTATAGAAACTAATAGCCAACTTATTACTTCATATTGTCAGGATCCCCAAAAACAGTCACTATATGAGGTATCGATCATATAGTTGTAGCAACTGAAAATTTTTCCATTAAAATAAATAAATAAGATTCCGGGTTGTGAAGCAAAAATCAAGGGATGCGGATAAATGGAAGGGTGATAGATAGAAAGAGAGAAAGAAAATATCAATGATATCAGATTCCAATATGTATGGTCTATGAATCATCTCATAAAAGGCAGTGTGATAAAGCATCAATCAATACTGAATAGGAAAAAATTAAAGAGCCTCGAGTTAATAGAAACTGAGTATATTGACTCGGGAACGAATTTAATCGGGAGCTCCACTGCAGAGTCCAGGCCTAACCATTAACGGAGAAGCTATGAGAACGACGGAACTCATGACTGCATAAGATTCCATTGAAAACGAATCCTAATGATTCATTGGGTGGGATGGCGGAATGCACCGGTAACCAATTGATTTATTCTAAGCGGTCATGGGTTGACCTTGAACCCTACGAATGAAGCAGAAAAGAGTCAATATTCGCCCGCGAAACACTTAATTATTGGATTAATAAATTTTACCTGATTCTATTTCGATAAAGGTAAAAAAGGATTCGTTATGCTATAACGTTATCTTTATCTTTTTAACTTATTCTTATTATTAAATAAATATTATTAAATATAAATTTATATAAAATATATATATATGTCTAGCTATATATCTTGCAGCTTCCTATGTAATAAATTAACGATAAATCCCATTATTTAGTGTTTTTTTCATAAAATACATGTGTATCTGTAATATTATCGAATCGTTTCTTCATTTGATTCGCGAGGAGCCGTATGAGAAGAAATTCTCATGTCCGGTTCCGAAGTAGAGATGGAATTGAGAAACAACCATCAACTATAACCCCAAAAGAACCAGATTCCGTAAACAACATAGAGGAAGAATGAAGGGAATATCTTATCGAGGCAATCATATTTGTTTCGGAAGATACGCTCTTCAGGCACTTGAACCCGCTTGGATCACAGCTAGACAAATAGAAGCAGGGCGAAGAGCAATGACACGATATGCACGTCGTGGTGGAAAAATATGGGTACGTATATTTCCCGATAAACCCATTACAGTAAGACCCACGGAAACACGTATGGGTTCGGGGAAGGGATCTCCCGAATATTGGGTATCCGTTGTTAAACCGGGTCGAATACTTTATGAAATGGGCGGAGTATCAGAAACTGTAGCCAGAGCAGCTATTGAAATAGCTGCGTGCAAAATGCCTATACGAACGCAATTTATTATTGCGGGATAGGGATGTAGAACCGAAGGGGTACTGGGGATGAAAAAATACAATCGCAAGTTTATTTATTTTTGGACAGATAATATTTCTTTTTTTACTTCACCCTTTGCATTGAAAGAGCAGATAAAAAATGATATGATTCAACCTCAGACCCTTTTGAATGTAGCGGATAACAGCGGGGCTCGAGAATTGATGTGTATTCGAATCTTAGGAGCTAGTAATCGACGATATGCTCATATTGGTGATGTTATTGTTGCTGTAATCAAAGAAGCAGTGCCCAATATGCCTCTAGAAAGATCCGAAGTAATTAGAGCTGTAATTGTACGTACATGTAAAGAACTCAAACGCGACAACGGTATGATAATACAATATGATGACAATGCAGCAGTTGTCATTGATCAAGAAGGAAATCCAAAAGGAACCCGAGTTTTTGGTGCGATCGCTCGGGAATTGAGACAGTTGAATTTCACTAAAATAGTCTCATTAGCTCCTGAGGTATTATAAATACTAGTAGATGAGATTATTATATAGATAGATAAATTTAGTAGATTGTGTCTTAAGCATATACTTTTAAGAATTCCTAAAAAAAAACTAAACATGTTGATTATATCAAAATTAGGAGGCAACAAATAGTTCGTCATGGGTAGGGACACTATTGCCGATATAATAACTTCTATAAGAAATGCTGACATGGATAAAAAGGGAACGGTTCGAATAGCATCTACTAATATTACCGAAAACATTGTTAAAATACTTCTACGAGAGGGTTTTATTGAAAACGTTAGAAAACATCGAGAAAATAACAAATATTTCTTGGTTTCAACCCTGCGACATAAAAGGACTAGGACTAGTAAAGGAATATATAAAACTATTTTTAAGCGTATCAGCCGACCTGGTCTACGAATCTATTCCAACTATCAACGAATTCCTAGGATTTTAGGTGGAATGGGGATTGCAATTATTTCTACTTCTCGAGGTATAATGACAGATCGAGAGGCCCGCCTAGAAGGAATTGGGGGAGAAATTTTGTGTTATATATGGTGATCCTTCTCCTACGGTATCCTAATTTGATCTGTAACTTCCTATTTGTGAAAACGAGAGGAAAAGTGAGTTATATGACTGCTCCTCCATTAGTTGATACTTCAAGGAGGGGTTGACTGGAATGAAAGAACAAAAATTGATTCATGAAGGTTTAATTACTGAATCACTTCCAAATGGTATGTTCCGGGTCCGTTTAGATAATGAAAATCTAATTCTAGGTTATGTTTCGGGGAGGATACGGCGTAGTTTTATACGGATACTACCAGGCGATAGAGTCAAAATCGAAGTAAGTCGTTATGATTCAACCAGGGGACGTATAATTTTTAGACTTCGCAACAAAGATTCGAACGATTAGGTAATTTTTTTTTTTTTTTTTGAATTCCATCCATGGGGATATAATTCGAGGTTAAAAATTTAAAGAGACTTTTTTTATTTCAAGGAGTAGATTCATAATTAAAGTAAGGAATCATAAATATGAAAATAAGGGCTTCCGTTCGTAAAATTTGTGAAAAATGTCGACTGATCCGTAGGCGCGGACGAATTATAGTAATTTGTTCCAATCCAAGACATAAACAGAGACAAGGATAATCTTTCTTAAAAAGGAACTTTCCTTTATAAACTAAAGGAAGGACCAATGTAAAAATAAAGGATCTGTTTTAACATGAAATGGATATCTCCATATATTTCTGACTCATATTTATGAGATGATAAAATATGACAAAACCCATACCAAGAATTAGTTCACGTAGGAATGGACGTATTGGTTCGCGTAAGAATGGACGTAGAATACCAAAAGGAGTTATTCATGTTCAAGCGAGTTTCAACAATACCATTGTAACTGTTACAGATGTACGGGGTCGGGTGGTTTCTTGGTCCTCCGCTGGTACTTCTGGATTCAAAGGCACCAGAAGAGGGACACCATTTGCTGCTCAAGACGCGGTGGCAAACGCTATTCGTACAGTAGTGGACCAGGGTATGCAACGAGCAGAAGTCATGATAAAAGGTCCTGGTCTCGGAAGAGACGCAGCATTACGAGCCATTCGTAGAAGTGGTATACTATTAAGTTTCGTACGTGATGTAACCCCTATGCCACATAATGGATGTAGACCTCCTAAAAAAAGACGTGTATAGAAATAAGAATTGAACGGATTTCAAGAGAAATAAATGATTCAATTATCTAATCAAATAATAATATTAGTATGGTTCGAGAGGAAGTAGCAGCATCCACTCGAACACTACAGTGGAAGTGTGTTGAATCAAGAGTAGACAGTAAGCGTCTTTATTATGGGCGTTTCATTCTGTCCCCGCTTATGAAAGGTCAAGCCGATACCATAGGTATCGCTATGCGAAGAGCTTTACTTGGAGAAATAGAAGGAACATGTATAACACGCGCAAAATCTGAGAAGGTACCACATGAATACTCCACAATAGTGGGTATTGAAGAATCAGTACATGAAATTTTAATGAATTTGAAAGAAATTGTATTGAGAAGTAATCTGTATGGAGCTCGAGACGCATCCATTTGCGTCAAAGGCCCCAGATACATAACAGCTCAAGATATCATCTTACCAACTTCTGTGGAAATAGTTGACACTACACAGCATCTAGCTACCCTGACAGAACCAGTTGATTTGCATATTGGATTACAAATCAATAGAGATCGCGGATATCATATAAAACCTACAAATAACTCTCAAGATGGAAGTTATCCTATAGATGCTGTATCCATGCCTGTTCGAAATGCGAATCATAGTATTTATGATTATGGGAATGGAAATGAAAAACAAGAGATCCTTTTTCTTGAAATATGGACTAATGGAAGTTTAACTCCTAAGGAAGCACTTCATGAAGCTTCTCGTAATTTAATTGATTTATTTATTCCTTTTCTACATGCGGAGGAAGAGGACATTAATTTCGAGGAAAATAAAAGCGGATTTACTCTACCCTTTTTTACCTTTCATGATAGATTAGCTAATCTAAAGAAAAACAAAAAGGAAATTGCATTGAAATGTATTTTTATTGACCAATCAGAATTGCCTTCCAGGACCTATAATTGTCTCAAAAGGTCCAATATACATACATTATTGGACCTTTTGAGTAACAGTCAAGAAGATCTTATGAAAATTGAATATTTTCGCATAGAAGATGTAAAACAGATATTGGACATTCTACAGAAGCATTTCGCAATTGATTTACCTAAGAACAAGTTTTCATTTTAAATCCATTACAATTACTTCATCTTTTTCTTTCTATTTTTTTTTTTATAAAAAAAAATAGAAAGAAAAAGCGTTTTTTATCTTAAGCACAATCCGTCTATTCGCGCAATC